AGAATTCTCAATTCTCTACGACGTCTAGACGATAAAATTTTTTCAGGAACAAGCAAATCATAATGATTTTTGTCTCTATTTCCAGTTATCCTTTGATGATGTCTTGGGATGGATTCATCAAAATCCTTCTTATCAACATATCTTCGATCTCGGTATCTTTGATTAGTTTGATGCCTACTTTTATGAACTAATGAAATACCTATGGTTTGATACATAATAAACTGTCCATCATTTTTTAGAGAAAGACGAAGTGGTTCGATAATCAATATCCCCCTTTTCATCAATTCTGTAAGAGTTAAATTCTTCTGAATCAGCATTATATCCAGATTAATTTCTCTCCTTTGAATAGAGGATATAGTAATTTTTCTTGGATTTCTCAATCTAAGCAGGAGACAATATACTTTGATATTATTGATCATTCTTTGATTCAAAGTATCATCCCATCTCAATTGAAAAAGTAAATACCTTTTCAGGAAGAAATCTAGTTCTGCTTCCGCACTGCTCTTGTATTTTCTGTTCTTTTTACGTTTTTTCATGTCTGATTCCGAATAATCTTCTTCAATATCTTTTTGTTGGTTTGAGAAAACAGATATAAAATTTCCTTGGTTTTGTGCATTTGATCTAAGATCTCTTTGTCCTGCGGATTCTTTTTGATTCTTTAATTCAAAAGATTTTTTTTCATTTGATGCTATAACTCTTTTTTGCTTTCTATTGATGTTTTTATTTTCACTAACATTTTTATTTATATTAAAATTGAAAAAAAGTAATTTGCTTGGTATAAACCACGGTTTAATTTTATATGCATTATAAGGTAGTACAAATTCTGGGAAGAACCAAAGTTTCAGATTCGATATAGGACGACTTAGTATTTCTTCATTCATTCCCATCCAATCAAAAAAGATTTTTTTTTGATTGAGTGAATTGATTTCTTGATCTTGATCAATCATAAGATAAAAAAGACCTTTTTTATCAATTTTATCAATTATTTGATAATTATTAGTCCCGGTATTAGTATTTTTATTACTGTTGGTATCGATCTTGATCCAGGCCTCAATATCGATTTTCTTTCTAAGACAAAAATGGATAATTTTCCAATCAAAATATTTTCTATCAGGGTTTTTTTCCATATACATAATATCACTTTTTCTTAGATAATTATTGATAGGGATATCCCCTAGTATATTAAAAATTTTGCCTTTATGTGTGTTGTAATTATAAAAACTCTCTTGATTCTTATTTACTTGGAATGGTAATCCATAAATAGACGGGTTCCTCTTATTTTTATAATTAATAGATCTATAAGATAAAAGATTATATCTATAGTATTTTTGAAAATTACCTTTTTGATTTTGTAATGAATAGACTTTGTAATCATTTTTTTTTTTGTAATGAATTAATTGGTCTTTTTCATATGAATCCTCTTTGTTTAAATCTTGATTTTGAATTGTACGACATTGATTGATTCTATTTCGCCATTTTTGTGCTATTAATATAGACCATCTAATCTGAGATAAATCATATTGATAATGACCTTTTAACCAGCTTTTCCATTGATTTATTCCAGAATTCCGAAGTTTTTTATGTCTTAATTCAGTTTTATGTCTTAATTCAGAATGAATTATTCCTTGTGTTCCAAAATAATCTTTTATTGAAGTCTTAAGAAAAAAAGATGTTCCGTGATATGGAAGAATAGATCTTAACTTATACAAGTTAAGAACTTGGGTTTGTGATAATTTGTAAAATACATATGCTTGTGACAAGGAGGATAAGTCATAAAAATTCTGTGAATTCTTATTACTAATATTATAAGGTGACTTTTTTATAGTCGAAATAAAGTGAATTGTATTTTGATTTGTTTTATTAATTCTTTCTTGATTTGTTTTATTATTGTAAATGGATTTATCAATAATTTTTTTTGTTGATTCAAGAAAAAGTTGTATATTAATTCTGGGAATATTAATGCTAGATAGAAGAATATCTATGTATATCCTTTCAGTGAAAATTTTTAAAAAATAATGTAATTTACGGATTAATCGAGCATTTCTTCTTTTTAATATTTGCCAAATATTTTTTGGTGGTTCGAATCTTTTAGCATTATAATTAATTTTATTAGGACTAACATTTATTCCTGGAGTCACTTTTTTTTTCTCTTTTGTAATTCTTTCTATTTTTTTTATGATTGTGCTTGTTCGATCAGTCAGATCCTTCATTTTTTTTTCTGTCAGTAAAGAATTTGTCCAATCTGCAGATCGAATTCGCCTAAAGGATTCAGGAATTCTCTGATTGCGGTTTATAGAATCTTTTTCTTTTTTAGTTTCGCTTGATTTATATACTTTTCTCAATCTAAATAATAGAATTGGATTTACTTTTGAGAGTTCTTTTATTATTCTTTTTAAAAATAGAATAACTTTGATAATCCATTTTTGAGGGTTTTTTGATATATTTAGAAATAATTTTGTTCTTTCTTTTAAAACTTTTACAACTAGAAAATCCTTCTTTT